TTGTTTCTCCTTAATTTTATTTCAATTTTGAATCTACTCCTTCGAAGAAAAGAAAATAAGTCTCTTGAAATTTGGAACCTCCGATTGTATCCGAACGAGAGGAATGTTGAAAAGTCACTACGAACCCGAAACATACCATTGGAAAGTGATTCAGTAATTAAACCTTCATGAATCCATTTTTGTTCTTTCATTCCAGGTAACCCCTTTAATTATCAACTCATGGAGTAGGAGTGATATTAGACAACCCTTCCTCTTTTTTCAAAAAAAAAATAGGAAGTTTTCCTACGGATGCAATTCGTAGATCATAAAGATCACCATATATATAACAAAATTTCTCCCCCGATTCCTTCTAGTCGAGCCTCTCGGTCTGTCATTATACCTCGAGAAGTCGAAAGAATTACAATACCCATTCCTCCTAAAATCCTAGGAATTCGTTGATGGTTGGAATAGATTCGTAGGCCGGGTCGGCTGATACGTTTTAAAACAGTTCTATATGGCCCTTTTCTATTCCTTCTATGTCGCAGAGTTGAAACCAAGAAATATTTCTTGCTTACTCGATGTTTTCTCACATTTTCGATAAAGCCTTCGCGTAGAAGTATTTTAACAATGTTTTCAGTGATATTTGTAGATGCTATTCGAACCGTTCCTTTTTTATCCATGTCAGCATTTCGTATAGAAGTTATTATTTCGGCAATAGTGTCCCTACCCATGATGAACTATAATTATTGGTGCCTCCGGGTTTTTATATAATCAGCATGCTCTACTCTTTTTTTTTCATGAATTATTAAAGGTATATGCGTGAGAAACAATCTACTAATGCATTCTACTAATTAATGGAATCTAATTCAGTTCAGATATCTTACTATGAACCTCCCTTTTTTTATGTTTTATTATGTTTTCATCTATTAGTATTTATTTAGAATCTATTTATAATACCTCAGGAGCTAATGAGACTATTTTAGTAAAATTCAACTGTCTCAATTCCCGAGCGATCGCACCAAAAACTCGAGTTCCTTTGGGATTTCCTTCTTGATCAATGACAACTGCTGCATTGTCATCATATTGTATTATCATACCATTGTCACGTTTGAGTTCTTTACATGTACGTACAATTACAGCTCTGATCACTTCTGATCTTTGTAGAGGCATATTGGGAACTGCTTCTTTGATTACAGCAACAATAACGTCACCAATATGAGCATATCGGCGATTACTAGCTCCTATGATTCGAATACACATTAATTCTCTAGCCCCGCTGTTGTCCGCTACATTTAAATAGGTCTGAGGTTGAATCATATCATTCTTATTATTTTTCTCTTTTTTCTTTCAATGCTAACTAACTAAAGGGCGAAGAAAAAAAGAAGAAAGATTGTTTGTCCAGAAATAAAAAAACTGCGGTTTTTTCATCACAAGGCCCCTTTCCTTTCGTTCCATATCCCTATCCCGCAATAACGAATTGAGTTCGTATAGGCATTTTGGACGCAGCTATAGAAATAGCTTCTCTGGCTACAATTTCTGATACTCCACCCATTTCATAAAGTATTCGACCCGGTTTAACGACGGATACCCAATATTCGGGAGATCCTTTCCCCGAACCCATACGTGTTTCGGTAGGCCTTACTGTAACAGGTTTGTCTGGAAATATACGTACCCATATTTTTCCACCACGACGCGCATATCGTGCCATGGCTCGTCGCCCCGCTTCTATTTGTCTAGATGTGATCCAAGCGGGTTCAAGTGCCTGAAGGGCGTATCCGCCGAAACAAATTCGATTGCCTCGATAAGATATTCCCTTCATTCTTCCTCTATGTTGTTTACGAAATCTGGTTCTTTTGGGGTTATAGTTGATGGTTGTTTCTCAATGCCATCTCTACTGCAGAACTGGACATGAGAGTTTCTTCTCATCCAGCTCCTCGCGAATGAAACGATTAAATAATATTGTATATATTTTGAATTGAATGAATAATGAATCATGGAATTTTTTGAGATATAATCTGTCACGTACACGTAGGAATAAAATAAAATGATAAATTCCATTTTATAATTAATGAATCTTCATTTATTTTGACCTTTATTTTATATATTTTTATTGAATTGCCCAAAACTTAGCAATCCAGTAAGGCTTTCGCGGGCGAATATTTGCTCTTTCAACATCCCTTTCATTCGTAGGGGCGTTCCATGACCTATCAGAATAAATGAATTGGTTCTTGGCTCGTTCCGCCATCCCACCCAATGAATCATTAGGATTCGTTTTCAAGGGAATCTTCCTCAGTCACAGGTTCTGTCGTTCCCATCGCTTCTCGATTAATGACTAGGCCCGAACTCTGCAATGGAGCTCCTAATCAAATTTGTTCCTGAATCAATCTTCTCAGTCTTTATTGACTCGGCGCTCTTTATTCTTTTTTATTTTTCGTATAAATTGTATTCATATTCATCGAATCTAATTATTAATTATGGACGAATACATTAATGCTTTATTACATTGCCTTTTATAAGATAGTTCATAGACCATACATATTGGAATCATATATCATTGCTATTCTTTTTCTTTCTTTCTCTCACCCCTCCATTTATCCATATCCCTTTGTTTTTGCTTCACAACCTTATAGATTGATTTTTCTTTTATGTAAAAAAAAATGCTTCAGTTGCTACAACAATATGATCAATACATCATATAGCGACTGGTTCCTTGGATCCAGATAATACGAAGCAATGAGCTGGTTATTAGTTATATAGTTATTAGTTCATACTAGGGGATGGCCCTTTGTTTTTTAATCCTAACCTAACTCTAAATAAAAAACCAACGAGTCACACACTAAGCATAGCAATTATATGGAGATGGAGTCAATCGAATTGTTATTCAACCCTATAGAATTAAGAATTCGAAAAAATTCTCATTTTTTTGATTGAACGGAAAAAAATGAACGAGTTTGTGATTTTTTATTCAATTGCCGGATGGATGGAACAGAAAGACAACGAAAGGCCCATTATTCCTCGTCTGCAAATATCCAAATTTTGATTCCTAATGCCCCATAGATAGTTCGAACTGTATAGGAACAATAATCAATTTTGGCTCGAATGGTTTGTAGGGGAACCCTACCTTCTCTGATCCATTCGACACGTGCTATTTCCTTTCCGTCGATACGCCCTGCAATTTGTACTTGAATTCCCTTTGTATCTGCTTTTTCAGTTAATTCAATAGCTTTTTTCATTGCCTTTCGAAACGAAACTCTATTCTTTAATTGTTCGGCTATAAATTCTGCAAGAATATTAGGTTGTCCATACGGTTTTTCAACTCTTGTGATAGCAATGTTAAGTTTTTGGTTCACAGAATTAAATTCTTTTTGTGCATTGCTCTGTAATTCTTCAATTCCTCGCGGGCTGCCCTCTATGAACAATTTTGGGAATCCCATATATATTATGACCTGGATCAGATCGATTCTTTTTTGAATCTTTATGCGTGCAATTCCCTCGGCACCCGAGGATATTTTCCTATTTTTTTTTACATAATTCTTGATACAATCCTGTATTTTTTGATCTTCCTGGAGACCCTCGGAATAACTTTTTGGTTGTGCAAACCAAACAGAATGATGACTTTGGGTTGTACCAAGTCGGAAACCGAGTGGATTTATTTTTTGTCCCATAGCACCTCGCTATCTCTATAAGGCCATATCATTTCTCTATTAGCCCACGTCATTCTGTTACGATATAGCATATGATCCATCATATATAGATACCTCTCTCTGACATCTTTATACTTATCTTTATATACCCATCCATATTTTCTTAACCATATGAAATAGTTTTTCTCTTTAGATGTATCTTTCAATACAATAGTTATATGACAGGTGGGTCTTTTTATCGGATAACTACGTCCTCGGGCTCGGGGTTTTAACTTTTTCATGCTAGTACCTTCATTAACTTCGGCTTGACTAATGATTAAAGCCGTTTCGTTGAATCCCATATTGTGACTAGCATTTGCTGCTGCAGAATAAACTAATTTTAAAATGGGATAACACGCTCGATAAGGCATGAGTTCTAGTATCATAAGTGTTTCCTCGTAGGGACGCCCACGAATCTGATCAATTACTCTTCGCGCTTTATGAGCAGACATACGTATATGTTGACCTAAAGCGTATACTTCTACATCTGGGTCACTCTTTATCATAAGGTTCACCTCCCACCAATAAACGATGAGCACCCATATCCACTTTATTAATTAATATATTAACGACGAGATTTATTATCGTTTCTCGCATGCCCCCGGAAATTCAGAGTAGGTGCAAATTCTCCCAATTTGTGACCTACCATACGATCTGTTATATAAATAGGCAAATGTTCCTTTCCATTATGAATAGCAATTGTATGGCCGATCATTGTGGGTATAATGGTAGATGCCCGGGACCAAGTTACGATTGTATCTTTTTCTGCCCTCGTGTTGAGCTTCGCAATTTTTATCAATAAATGATTAGCTACAAAAGGATTTTTTTTTAGTGAACGTGTCACAGCTAATTACTCCTTTTTTTTTGTAAAGATGAGGAAACATATTCTATTTTCAATATTCTCCTATTTACTACGGCGACGAAGAATCAAACTATCACTATATTTATTCCTTTTTCTACTTCTTCTTCCAAGCGCAGGATAACCCCAAGGGGTTGCGGGTTTTTTTCTACCAATTGGGGCCCTCCCTTCGCCACCCCCATGGGGATGGTCTACAGGGTTCA